TGGTCATATTTCTTTTTATCGAGAAATCGAAGAGGCTATACAAGGTTTTTGTCGGGCCTATTCATATGGTATCTAATCATATAGATGGTTGGTGTTGGTATCTAACCTAGGTAAATTTCTGATACTGGTTTAAATTCAGGTCTTCTCGATTCAACTAGGATCTTTTCAATACGTGAATAAAGATAAAGAAAAGGAAGTTTTCCAATCATTCACTCAAATCCATTGTCGAACCGAATGCCACTGAGTGGAATATGGAGGTACTTATGGCAGAACGGGCCAATCTAGTCTTTCACAATAACGTGATAGGTGGAACTGCCATTAAACGACTTATTAGCAGATTAATAGATCATTTCGGAATGGCATATACATCACACATCCTGGATCAAGTAAAGACTCTAGGGTTCCGTCAAGCTACTGCTACATCTATTTCATTAGGAATTGATGATCTTTTAACAATACCTTCTAAAGGATGGCTAGTCCAAGATGCTGAACAACAAAGTTTGATTTTGGAAAAACATAACCATTATGGGAATGTCCATGCGGTAGAAAAATTACGTCAATCCATTGAAATATGGTATGCTACAAGCGAATATTTGCGACAAGAAATGAATCCTAATTTTAGGATGACTGACCCTCTTAATCCAGTCCATATAATGTCTTTTTCAGGAGCTCGAGGAAATGCATCTCAAGTGCACCAATTAGTAGGAATGAGGGGATTAATGTCAGATCCACAAGGACAAATGATTGAGTTACCCATTCAAAGCAATTTACGCGAAGGGCTGTCTTTAACAGAATATATCATTTCTTGCTACGGAGCCCGCAAAGGGGTTGTCGATACTGCTGTACGAACATCAGATGCTGGATATCTTACACGTAGACTTGTTGAAGTGGTTCAACACATTGTTGTACGTCGAACAGATTGCGGTACCATTCGAGGGATTTCTGTGAATACCCGAAATGGAATGATGCCAGAAAGAATTTTGATACAAACATTAATTGGTCGTGTATTAGCAGACGATATATATATAGGTTCACGATGCATTGTCGTTCGAAATCAAGATATTGGAATTGGACTTATCAATCGATTCATAGCCTTTAAAACACAACCTATATTTATTCGAACCCCCTTTACCTGTAGGAATACGTCTTGGATCTGCCGATTGTGTTATGGCCGGAGTCCGATTCATGGGGACCTGGTAGAATTGGGAGAAGCTGTCGGTATTATAGCTGGTCAATCTATTGGAGAACCGGGCACTCAACTCACATTAAGAACTTTTCATACTGGTGGAGTATTCACAGGGGGTACTGCAGAATATGTGCGAGCCCCCTCGAATGGAAAAATAAAATTTAACGAGGATTTAGTTCACCCTACACGCACACGTCATGGATATCCTGCTTTTCTATGTAATATAGACTTGTATATAACTATTGAAAGTGACAATATTATACATAACGTGATTATTCCACCAAAAAGTTTTCTATTAGTTCAAAATGATCAATATGTAAAATCAGAACAAGTGATTGCTGAGATCCGCGCGGGAACATCTACCTTGAATTTGAAAGAAAAGGTTCGAAAACATATTTATTCTGACTCCGAAGGGGAAATGCATTGGAGTACCGATGTATACCATGCATCCGAATTTATGTATAGTAATGTACATATCTTACCAAAAACAAGTCATTTATGGCTATTATCAGGAAAGTCGTGGAGGTCTGATGCAATCCATTTTTTACTTCGCAAGGATCAAGATCAAATTCACAGTAATTCTCTTTCTACCACAAAAACAAATATTTCTAATCTTTCAGTAAGTAATGATGAAGTAAAAAATAAATTATTTAATTTCAATACTTTTGGTACAAAAGAAAGGAGGATTACCGATTATTCAATATTTAATCAAATCCTATGTATGGATCATCGTCATTTGATGTATCCTGCTATTTTTCACGATACTTTTTCTTTTTTGGCAAAAAGGCGAAGAAATAGATTTCTTATTCCATTTCCATTCCAATCGATTCAAGAACGAAAGAACGAACTAACGCCCCCTTCTGGTGTCTCCATTGAAATACCTATCCATGGTATTTTTCATAGAAATAGTATTTTTGCTTATTTCGATGATCCTCAATACAGAAGACAGAGTTCAGGAATTACTAAATATAGAACTATAGGAATTCAGTCCATTTTTCAAAAAGAAGATTTAATTGAATATCGAGGAATCAAAGAATTAAAGCCAAAATATCAAATCAAAGTAGATCGATTTTTTTTTATTCCCGAAGAAGTGCATATTTTACCCGAATCTTCTTCTATAATGGTACGAAATAATAGTCTCGTTGGAATAGGAACACCAATCACTTTAAATATAAGAAGTCGAGTAAGAGGATTGGTCCGATTGGAAAAGAAAAAAAAAAAAATGGAATTAAAAATATTTTCTGGAAATATCCATTTTCCCGGAGAGATGGATAAGATATCCCGACCCAGTGCCATGTTGATACCACCCAGAACGGTAAAAAAAAAAAAGAAGGAATCAAAAAAACTGAACAATTGGACCTATGTCCAATGGATCACAACTACCAAGAAAAAGTATTTTGTTTTGGTTAGACCTGTAATTCTATATGAAATACCAGACAGTATCAATTTTGTAAAACTTTTTCCCCAAGATCTGTTCCAGGAAAAGGATAATCTGGAACTTAAAGTTATCAATTATATTCTTTATGGAAATGGAAAATCCATTCGGGGAATTTCCGACACAAGGATTCAATTAGTTCGGACTTGTTTAGTCTTGAATTGGGCTCAAGACAAAAGAAGTTCTTCCATTGAAGAGGCCCTCGCTTCCTTTGTTGAAGTAAGTACAAATGGTTTGATTGAGTACTTCCTAAAAATTGACTTAGTGAAATCTCATACTTCATATATCCGAAAAAGGAATGACCCATCTGGTTTAGGGTTGATCTCGGATTCGGATCGGATCAATCCCTTTTTATCTATTAATTCCAAGACAAAAATTCAACAATCACTTAGCCAAAATCACGGAACTATTCGTATGTTATTGAATAGAAATAGGGAATGCCGATCTTTGATAATTTTGTCATCATCTAATTGTTTTCAAATGAAACCTTTCAACAACGTAAAAGATCCTAATTGGATAAAAAAGGATCCTATAATTGCAATTAAGAATTCGTTAGGCCCTGTAGGAATAGCCCTTCAAATTGAAAATTTTTATTCATTTTCTCGTTTAATAACTCATAATCAGATCTCAATAACTAAAAATTTTCAACTTGACAAATTAAAGGAAACCTTTCAAGTAATTAAATATTATTTAATGGACGAAAACGAGACAATTTTTAAACCTGATCTATACAGTAACATCGTTTTAAATCCATTCCATTTGAATTGGTATTTTCTCCATCATAATTTTTGTGAAAAAACTTTGACAATAATTAGTCTTGGACAATTTATTTGTGAAAATATATGTATAGCTCAAACGAAAAATGGACCACATTTAAAACTAAAATCGGGTCAAGTTCTAACTGTTCAAAAGGATTCTGTAATAATAAGATCGGCTAAGCCTTATTTGGCGACTCCAGGAGCAACCATTCATGGCCATTATGGAGAAATCCTTTATGAAGGAGATATATTAGTTACATTTATATATGAAAAATCGAGATCCGGTGATATAACACAAGGTCTTCCAAAAGTAGAACAGATATTAGAAATACGTTCGATTGATTCAATATCGATGAATCTAGAAAAAAGAATTGATGCTTGGAACGAATGTATAACAAGAATTCTTGGCATTCCCTGGGGATTCTTGATTGGTGCTGAGCTAACTATCGCGCAAAGTCGTATTTCTTTAGTTAACAAAATCCAAAAGGTTTATCGATCCCAGGGAGTACACATCCATAATCGACATATAGAAATTATTGTGCGTCAAATAACATCCAAAGTATTGGTTTCAGAAGATGGAATGTCTAATGTATTTTTACCTGGCGAACTTATTGGATTATTGCGAGCCGAACGAACGGGGCGTGCCTTGGAAGAAGCAGTTTGTTACCGAGCTTTATTATTAGGAATAACAAAAACATCTCTGAATACTCAAAGTTTCATATCCGAAGCGAGTTTTCAAGAAACTGCTAGAGTTTTAGCAAAAGCCGCTCTTCGGGGTCGTATCGATTGGTTGAAAGGTCTTAAAGAGAATGTTGTTTTAGGGGGAATGATTCCCGTTGGTACCGGGTTCAAAAGAATAAAGCACCGTTCGCGGTCAGGGCACCAGAACAAGATTACCTTGGAAAAAAAAAAGAATTTATTCGAAGTAGAAATTAGAAATCTTTTGTTCCATCACAGAAAATTATTTGATTTTTTTCATTTCAAAGAATTTATGTGATACATTCGAAATCTAGGATTTAATGCTTCCTACCTTTAAAATTAAAAGCAGTCATTTGATTTCTTAATAAAGTAAGTATAATAAATATAATCAATAGAAAAAATTAACGGCTTGATTATATATTAACAGACAATCTTCAATAAAAGAGAAGGTTCCATCGGAACAATTATTTATTTCTATTTCAGGATACCAGGTCTCTTTTTTTTTTTTCAATTTTTTTTTAAAAATGTGGGGATAAATGACAAAAAGATATTGGAACATAACTTTTGAAGAGATGATGGAAGCAGGAGTTCATTTTGGCCACGATACCAGGAAATGGAATCCTCGAATGGCACCTTATATATCCACAAAGCATAAGGGTATTCATATTATAAATCTTACTCAAACTGCTCGTTTTTTATCAGAAGCTTGTGATTTGGTTTTTGATGCAGCAAGCAGAGGAAAACAATTCTTAATTGTTGGTACAAAAAAAAAAGCAGCCGATTTAGTAAAACGGGCTGCAATAAGAGCTCGATGTCATTATGTTAATAAAAAATGGCTCGGGGGTATGTTAACGAATTGGTATACTACAGAAACAAGACTTCGTAAGTTCAGGGACTTGAGAACGGAGCAAAAGACGGGTAAACTCACCTCTCTTCCAAAAAGAGATGCCGCTACGTTGAAGAGACAATTATCTCATTTGGAAACATATCTGGGTGGCATAAAATATATGACGGGGTTACCCGATCTTGTAATAATCGTTGATCAGCAAGAAGAATATACGGCTCTTAGAGAATGTATCACTTTGGGAATTCCAACAATTTGTTTAATCGATACAAATTGTGACCCCGATCTCGCAGATATTTCGATTCCAGCTAATGATGATGCTATAGCTTCAATCCGATTAATTCTTAACAAATTAGTATTTGCAATTAGTGAGGGTCGTTCTAGCTATATACAAAATTTTTGATTAATAATTAATAATAAGATTAAGAAATTTTTAGACTTGGGGGGGGGATTCATAGATTTATGGAATCGATTATTATATTATTATACAATATAAAAAATTGTGCAAAAAGAACAAACAGAAATATTAGGTGATGAGTAGGTATTCAAAATAGAAAATGAAAGTAAAAAAGTAAACGGTTGAATCAAAATAATTACCTTTCAAGTTATATTATATTTTTTTATTTTAGAGGGCAGGGCAATATGAATGTTCTATTAGGTTCCATCAACACATTAAACAGATTATACGATATATCTGCTGTGGAAGTAGGTCAACATCTCTATTGGCAAATAGGGGGTTTTGAAGTGCATGCTCAAGTACTTATTACCTCTTGGGTTGTAATTGCTATCTTATTAGTTTCAACCATTGTAGTTGTTCGAAATCCGCAAACTATTCCCACTTCCGGTCAAAATTTCTTTGAATATGTCCTTGAATTCATTCGAGACGTGAGCAAAACTCAGATTGGAGAAGAATATGGTCCGTGGGTTCCATTTATTGGAACTCTGTTTCTATTTATTTTTGTTTCCAATTGGTCAGGGGCTCTTTTACCTTGGAAAATTATAAAGTTACCTCATGGAGAGTTAGCTGCACCCACTAATGATATAAACACTACTGTTGCATTAGCTTTACTTACGTCAGTAGCATATTTCTATGCGGGTATTTCAAAAAAAGGATTGGCTTATTTTGGTAAATACATCCAACCAACTCCAATCCTTTTACCGATTAACATCTTAGAAGATTTCACAAAACCCTTATCGCTTAGTTTTCGACTTTTCGGAAATATATTAGCTGATGAATTAGTCGTTGTTGTTCTTGTTTCGTTAGTACCTTTAGTAGTTCCTATACCAGTTATGTTCCTTGGATTATTTACAAGTGGTATTCAAGCTCTTATTTTTGCTACTTTAGCTGCGGCTTATATAGGTGAATCCATGGAAGGGCATCATTGACGAGTTATCGAAATAGTATTTTTTGAGTTTAGACCTCCACAAAGTAGGTGCGGCTCACGATAATCTACTTTTTTTGAATTCAAAATAATCAAAAGTATTATCCACCCCCCAAAAAAAGAAAGATGCAATTGCAATAAGGATAAAGTAGAAATAAAATACCTATACGATTTAGTGTAATGTATGTACTATAATAATAAAAGAAAGGGTAGGGGAGGGGAGTCAAACTAGATTTATATATAATCTAATCGATATAAGACAACTATTTCCTTTTTTGTCGGTTTCAAAAAATAATTATCGAATCCGATTGAATATAAGACACAACTAATTAGTTTACGGTATGGAAGAAACACATGTATATGTCATATTAGATCTTCACTAGTTATATATGAATATATATCTAAATTTGTCCTGCTATTACTCTAAATTTAGATGGGGATTCAAAAAACAAAGCTCTTCCGTTTCATATGTTGTAATTGTGAATTGAATATGGAATGACTAAAAAATGAAATAAAGAACGAAGAATTTAAAGTAAAGAAAGTTTCTTATAAGAATTTAAGATAAGAACATAAATTGTATGTATTCACAAAAAACTACATGGGTAGAAAAGAAAAAAGAAATATCGAAGTAATTTGGATAGTTCAATAAATATTATAATATTATTTCAGTTTGTAATTTCAATTACACTTTGACTAGATAAAGATAAATATGAAGAATGAAATAATAAAGTCATAATTTCTTGGTTGATTATATTATTAACTATTTCTTTTCTTTATTTTATTTGGAATAGGAGAAACTTATCATGAATCCGCTAATTTCTGCTGCGTCTGTTATTGCTGCTGGGTTGGCTGTCGGGCTTGCTTCCATTGGACCTGGAGTTGGTCAAGGCACAGCTGCAGGGCAAGCTGTAGAAGGGATTGCGCGACAACCGGAAGCAGAGGACAAAATCAGGGGTACTTTATTACTTAGTCTGGCTTTTATGGAAGCTTTAACTATTTACGGGCTGGTTGTAGCATTAGCGCTTTTATTTGCGAATCCCTTTGTTTAATCTTTTAAAAATAGAAAGATAAAAATACATGTTCTTTTTTCCGTGGACTTTCTTTACTGATCTTGCTTTTTTTTCAAATTATATTTAGATCTCACTCCTATAATTTTTTCTTCATAACACGGGGGAAGGACGGATTTATGGGTGAGG